AAGTAAGTACAAAGGGCTTGATTCGAGATTTTATAAGAATTGGCTTAGTGAAATCCCATATTTCGTATATAAGAAAAAGGAATAATCCGCCAGATTCGGGATTGATCTCTGCAGATCACATGAATCCGTTTTATTCGATTTCTCCCAAGGCTGGCATTCTTCAACAATCACTTAGACAAAATCACGGAACTATTCGTATGTTCTTAAATAGAAATAAGGAATCCCAATCTTTGTTAATTTTATCATCCTCTAATTGTTTTAGAATTGGTCCATTTAATCATGTAAAATATCGCAATGTGATAAACCAATCAATAAAAAAAAATCCTCTAATTACAATTCAAAATTCGTCGGGCCCCTTAGGAACAGCCATTCAAATTTCGAATTTTTATTCATTTTTGCCTTTACTAACTTATAATCAGATCTCTGTAATTAAATATTTGCAACTTGATAACTGTAAATATATTTTTCAAGTAATTAACTCTTATTTAATCGCTGAAAACGGAAGAATTTTTAATCTAGATCCATACAGTAACGTTGTTTTGAATCCATTCAAATTGAATTGGTATTTTCTTCATCAAAATTATCAGCATAATTGTTGTGAGGAAACGTCCACAATAATTAGTATTGGACAATTTTTTTGTGAAAATGTATGTATAGCCAAAAAAGAACCACACCTAAAATCGGGTCAAGTTTTAATTGTTCAAAGGGATTCTGTAGTAATAAGATCCGCTAAGCCCTATTTGGCTACTCCGGGAGCAAAAGTTCATGGACATTATAGAGAAATTCTTTATGAAGGGGATACATTAGTTACATTTATATATGAAAAATCGAGATCCGGTGATATAACACAAGGTCTTCCAAAAGTAGAACAGGTATTAGAAGTCCGCTCGATTGATTCAATATCGCTGAACTTAGAAAAGCGGATTAAGGGTTGGAACAAGTGTATAACAAGAATTCTTGGAATTCCTTGGGGATTCTTGATTGGTGCTGAGCTAACTATAGTGCAAAGTCGTATTTCTTTGGTTAATAAGATTCAAAAGGTTTATCGATCCCAGGGGGTGCAGATTCATAATAGGCATATCGAAATTATTGTACGTCAAATAACATCAAAAGTTTTGGTTTCAGAAGAGGGAATGTCTAATGTTTTTTTACCTGGAGAACTTATTGGATTGTTACGAGCAGAACGAACGGGGCGTGCTTTAGAAGAAGCAATCTGTTATCGAGCCGTTTTATTAGGAATAACTCGAGCATCCTTGAATACTCAAAGTTTTATATCCGAAGCAAGTTTTCAAGAAACTGCGCGAGTTTTAGCAAAAGCTGCTCTTCGGGGTCGTATCGATTGGTTGAAAGGCCTGAAAGAAAATGTTGTTCTAGGGGGTGTGATCCCCGCCGGGACCGGATTCAACAAAGGATTGGTGCATTGTTCACGGCAACATACCAACATTCTTTTGGAAAAAAAAACAAAGAATTTATCGTTATTCGAGGGAGATATAAGAGATATTTTATTTTACCATAGGGAATTTTGTGATTCTTCTATTTCAAAATCGGCCTTTTCTAGGATTTAATGATTCCTAATAGCGGATTCCTATTTTAAATTTCATTTTTTGTTGTTTGCTGTAGTCATTTGCTTTGGTAATTTGTTAACACTAATAAAGATAATAATGAATACAAAATAATGGCTCGGCTCATGCATAAACGGCCATCCCCGGTACAAGAGAAGGTTCCATCGGAACAAATTTTTATTTTAGTTTGGGGTACTCCCCTTTTTAAGTGTGAAAAGAAATGACAAAAAGATATTGGAACATCGATTTGGAAGAGATGATGAGAGCAGGAGTTCATTTTGGACATGGTACTAGGAAATGGAATCCTAGAATGGCACCTTATATTTCTGCAAAGCGTAAAGGTATTCATATTATAAATCTGACTAGAACTGCTCGTTTTTTATCAGAAGCTTGTGATTTAGTTTTTGATGCAGCAAGTAGGGGAAAACAATTCTTAATTGTTGGGACAAAAAATAAAGCAGCTGATTTAGTGTCGCGGGCTGCAATAAGGGCTCGGTGTCATTATGTTAATAAAAAATGGCTCGGCGGTATGTTAACAAATTGGTCCACTACAGAAAAAAGACTTCATAAGTTTAGGGACTTGAGAACTGAACAAAAGACAGAGGGATTCAACCGTCTTCTGAAAAGGGATGCAGCTGTGTTGAAGAGACAATTATCTCGCTTGGAAACATATCTAGGCGGGATTAAATATATGACGGGATTGCCTGATATTGTAATCATCATCGATCAGCAAGAAGAATATACGGCTCTTAGAGAATGTATCACTTTGGGAATTCCAACCATTTCTTTAATCGATACAAATTGTAATCCCCATCTCGCGGATATTTCTATTCCAGCAAATGATGACGCTATAGCTTCAATTCGATTCATTCTTAACAAATTAGTATTCGCAATTTGTGAGGGTCGTTCTAGCTATATACAAAATTATTGATTAATAATAAGATAAATAAATCAATTTTTTTGAGGGAGGGACTCCCTGTATTTCGATTTAGAAAATCGGTTACTACTCCTGAATCGTACAAAAGAAAAAGAGATAAAAAAACTGGGGATATTGTGTGATTAGTTTAGTTGGTACCCAAAACTAAAATATAAAATTTAAGTAAAGTAAATTAAGTAAAAAAAAAAAAAAGGGGGGATCTTGAATCAAAATAATTTAAAGTTCTTATTTCTGTCAGAGGGCAATATGAATGTTTTATCATGTTCCATCAACACACTAATAAAAGAAGGGTTATATGAGATATCTGGTGTAGAAGTAGGCCAACATTTCTATTGGCAAATAGGGGGGTTCCAAGTCCATGCGCAAGTCCTTATTACTTCTTGGGTTGTAATTGCTATCTTATTAGGTTCCGCAGTTCTAGCAGTTCGCAATCCACAAACCATTCCAACGGATGGACAAAATTTCTTTGAATTTGTCCTTGAATTCATTCGAGACGTGAGTCAAACCCAGATTGGAGAAGAATATGGTCCGTGGGTTCCCTTTATTGGAACCCTCTTTTTATTTATTTTTGTTTCTAACTGGTCAGGAGCCCTTTTACCGTGGAAAATTATCCAGTTACCTCAAGGGGAGTTAGCAGCACCAACGAATGATATAAATACGACAGTTGCTTTAGCTTTACTCACATCAGTAGCATATTTTTATGCGGGTCTTAGCAAAAAAGGATTAGGGTATTTCAGTAAATACATTCAACCAACTCCAATTCTTTTACCCATTAACATCTTAGAAGATTTTACAAAACCCCTATCACTTAGTTTTCGACTTTTCGGAAATATATTAGCCGATGAATTAGTAGTTGTTGTTCTTGTTTCTTTAGTACCTTTAGTGGTTCCTATACCTGTCATGTTCCTTGGATTATTTACAAGCGGGATTCAAGCTCTCATTTTTGCCACTTTGGCTGCGGCTTATATAGGTGAATCTATGGAGGGTCATCATTAACTATTTTTTTTTTCAAATATTCGTTTTTAGGTTAGCTCAATTATAGAATAGTTGGTTTACGTTATGTAAGAAACACTTGTATATGTGATATTTGATATTGACTAGGTATATATAAGTTAAAGATCTATATAATCTGCCCCACTACTTTTGTGAATTTCGATTTAGATAAGGATTCGATTAGAAGTTCTTCCTTTTTATCTGTGAGTTGGCTGAAAAAAACGATAAAAAAAAAGAACAAAGAATTCAAAGAATGGTTCACAAAAAAGAAATGGCATAAAAAAGTCGTATATATATATTATCAATTTGAAATATTATCAATTTTTAAAAATCCCGTGGATAGGAACTAATATTCTTATGATTCAATAATATTATTATATTATTGCAATTAAAGTTAAAGTTTTTGGTTTTTTTTTGCTGGATGAATCTTAGCGATGACTTAATTAGAATTAAGTCCTAAGTCATTGGATGATTGTATCATTAACTATTTCTTTATTTTGGTGTGAGGAACTTATCATGAATCCACTGATTTCTGCTGCTTCCGTTATTGCTGCTGGGTTGGCTGTTGGGCTTGCTTCTATTGGACCTGGAGTTGGTCAAGGTACAGCGGCGGGTCAAGCTGTCGAAGGTATCGCGAGACAACCTGAGGCAGAAGGAAAAATACGAGGTACTTTATTGCTTAGTTTGGCTTTTATGGAAGCTTTAACAATTTATGGCCTGGTTGTAGCATTAGCGCTTTTATTTGCGAATCCTTTTGTTTAATCCTAGAAATCACAAAATTCTGGATTTTTTTTCGTAGGTTTTTTCATTCTATCAAGATTTAACTCCTACAATTATTCATTGAGACAACAATCCTTGGGAAGGACTAATTTGAGGATGGGGAATTAGCACATCGATTCGCTTTCTTCCTTCCCCTTGTTCTTTTAGTTTAATGAAAACTTTTTTTTAAGGAGTGTTGCGAAAAAAGGAGGTTTTTCAAATTGACATAAAACTTGGTCTCAAATTCTAGCTTAATTCTAATAAGTCTCATTATTATTATTGAAAATTCAAAATTTTGGAAAATACATTTGTAAATAGATATTTGATTCTGTTTATAAATATCCAAATAGGTAAATTAAATTATAAATTATTAAATGAAATTTTCTTTTTAGTGAAAATAAAAAGAATAAAAAAAAAAAGGACAGAGTTCTTTTTTTATAGTTTAGCTAAAAGAGGAGATTATATGAAAAATTTAACCGATTCTTTCGTTTACTTGGGTCACTGGCCATCTGCCGGGAGTTTCGGGTTTAATACCGATATTTTAGCAACAAATCCAATAAATCTAAGTGTAGTCTTCGGTGTATTGATCTTTTTTGGAAAGGGAGTGTGTGTGAGTTGTTCATTTCAAGAATAGGCTGGATTCACCCAGTGGCACTATAACTAGGAAAGAGTGCTTAATCCCGCGAATTACTTCTGAATAAAAAATTCAATAAAAAAAAATCATATTTTAGAACCATAGCATTTCGTTA